ATAGAATTAGGTACTAGGTTTCATGTGAATTGCGAAATAGCTCCTTTGTTGGGGAACTTATGCTTTGGACTACGGAAAGGGAAGGAAGGAAGAAAACGAGTGGGTAACACTAATTCTTCATCTTCAAATCAGTCCTTCCCTTGGGTTATTTTCTGAATGAATAAGTATAAGTAATTGTGTAGGGACGAAATTATAATTATAATATAATGTGAAAAAACAACCTGCACGTCCAAGACCCTAAAAGAAATATGAGAAATATATATTTCTTTTTCTCGGATTAAACAAAAGGATTTGCAAATAAAAGGGCTAATGCTACAACCAATCCATAAATTGTTAAAGCTTCCATAAAAGCTAAACTAAGTAATAAAGTACCTCGGATTTTTCCCTCCGCCTCGGGCTGTCTCGCAATACCTTCTACAGCTTGGCCTGCAGCAGTACCTTGACCAACTCCAGGTCCAATAGAAGCAAGCCCTACAGCCAATCCAGCAGCAATAACGGAAGCGGCAGAAATCAGTGGATTCATGATAGATAAGTTCCTCACACAAAAAAAAAAAGAAATGGTTAATGATACAATGAACCAATGAATTAGAACTTAATTATTCCATTGGAATATCCATTCAGTAGAAAGAATTAAAAACGCCAAATTTTAATTAATATATTATTAGATCATTAGTTAGATCATTAGAAATTTTTAGTTACTAATCGGAGAGTCTTTCTGACTACATACAATGGCTGACATCTCTAACCAAATTCAAATAGTGCAAATTACGTTCATATATAACTTAACTTGTCAATATATAATATAAAATATACATATGTTTCTTACATAACGTAAACCGCCTATATCTCTCTTAAATTCAATCAGATTTTCTAATAATTCTTCGAAACATCTAATCGAAAAATTTTTAACTTCAAAATATGAACCTATAAGCATTAGATTCTACATATCTGGTGCAACCGCTCTCTACTAACCAACTAAGTTTTTTCAAGAGACTCTATTACCATTAGATTCTATCAAGATAGAATCTAATGGTAATAGAGTCTCTTGAGCCACACATGATTGGATCTAAACTAAATCTTCCTAAGACTAATCAATGATGACCCTCCATGGATTCGCCTATATAAGCCGCGGCTAAAGTTGCAAAAATAAGAGCCTGAATCCCACTTGTAAATAATCCGAGGAACATGACAGGTATAGGAACCACTAAGGGTACTAAAGAAACAAGAACAACAACTACTAATTCATCCGCTAATATATTTCCAAAAAGTCGAAAACTAAGTGATAGAGGTTTTGTGAAATCTTCTAAAATGTTAATGGGTAAAAGAATTGGGGTTGGTTGAATGTATTTACCAAAATAACCTAACCCTTTTTTTGTAAGACCCGCATAGAAATAGGCTACTGATGTGAGTAAAGCTAAAGCAACAGTAGTATTTATATCATTCGTGGGTGCGGCTAACTCCCCGTGAGGTAACTGTATGATTTTCCACGGGAAAAGGGCCCCTGACCAATTAGAAACAAAAATAAATAGAAACATAGTTCCAATAAAGGGAACCCAAGGGCGATATTCTTCTCCAATTTGTGTTTTACTCACGTCTCGAATAAATTCAAGGACATATTCCAAGAAATTCTGACTCCCTGTCGGAATGGTTTGTGGATTACGAGCAGCTATAGCAGCTGAACCTAGTAAGATAGCAATTACAACCCAAGAAGTTATAAGTACTTGACCGTGGATTTGGAAACCCCCTATTTGCCAATAAAAATGTTGACCTACTTCCACACCAGACATATCATATAACCCCTTCTTTAGTGTGTTGATTGAATATGATAGAATATTCATATTGTCCTATGACAGAAAAAAACTTAAAAAAATTTATTTTGATTCAATCATCTCTTTCTCGACTTGTCTACTTTTTTTTGAATTGACTTTTTATTTAGGATACCAATTAATCAAATCACATAATATCACCAGCCCTTTCCCTTTAATTTATTATATAGTTTTTGATATTCAGGAACATTAACCAATTCCATTATAAATTATAGGAATTGAAGTGTTGATTTCATAAAAAAATCAAGTATTTCTTACATAGCTAGAACGACCTTCACAAATTGCAAATACTAACTTGGTAAGAATTAATCGGATTGAAGATATAGCATCATCGTTTGCCGGAATCGAAATATCGGCGAGATCCGGGTCACAGTTTGTATCGATTAAACAAATCGTTGGAATTCCCAAAGTAATACATTCTCGAAGAGCTGTATATTCTTTTTGTTGATCAACAATGATTACAATATCAGGTAATTCTGTCATATATTTAATCCCGCCCAGATATGTTTGCAAGTGAGATAATTGTCTCTTTACCACCGCGGCATCTCTCTTCGGAAGACGCGCGAGTCGCCCCGCCTTTTGTTCCATTCGTAAGTCCCTGAATTTATGAAGTCTTGTTTCTGTAGTGGACCAATTCGTTAACATACCCCCAAGCCACTTTTTATTAACATAATGACATCGAGCCCTTATTGCAGCCCATGCTACTGAATCAGCTGCTTTATTTTTTGTCCCAACAATTAAAAATTGTTTTCCTCTACTTGCTGCGTCAAAAACTAAATCACAAGCCTCTGATAAAAAACGAGCAGTTCTGGTAAGATTTATAATATGAATACCCTTACATTTTGCAGAGATATAAGGTGACATTCGGGGATTCCATTTTCGAGTACCATGCCCAAAATGAACTCCCGCCTCCATCATCTCTTCCAAATTGATGTTCCAATATCTTCTTGTCATTTCTCCACACACTTTAACTCTTTTTTGAATAAAGAGATGAGGTATCCTGAAATAAAAATTTGTTCCAACGGAACCTTCTTTTTTAACCTGGATATTGATACACAACCCAAACTAAAAATTCCTGTCTATTTTTATCTTTTTTTTTTAGTGAACGTATTTTATTACATTACTAAGATACTAAATTAATTAATTAAATAACAATAATCAATAATAAAGATAAAAAAAGATGAATCTCTTCTGTTAAATCCCCCCAATCATTGTTGTTTTGATCTATCACCTAAATTCTTTAAAAAACAAGAATCCAACAATTCTCTGTGGTAAAACAAAATATCTCTCGTTTCTCCCTCGAGTCTATTCTTGTTTTTTTTTTTCAAAGGAATGCTAATGCTCTTATGTTGATTTGATCGGTGTACGAATCCCTTGAATCCAGTACCAACGGGTATCACCCCCCCCAGAACAACGTTTTCTTTTAATCCTTTCAACCAATCAATACGGCCTCGGAGAGCAGCTTTTGCTAAAACTCGGGCAGTTTCTTGAAAACTTGCTTCGGATATAAAACTTTGAGTATTCAGGGATGCTCTCGTTATTCCCAATAAGATCGTTCGGTAACAGATCGCTTCTTCCAAAGCGCGCCCCGTTCGTTCTGCTCGAAACAATCCAATTAGTTCTCCGGGCAAAAAAATATTAGACATTCCATCCTCTGAAACCAAGACTTTAGATGTTATTTGCCGTACAATAATTTCGATATGCCGATCATGAATCTGCACCCCCTGGGATCGATAAACCTTTTGGATCTTATTAACCAAAGAGATACGACTTTGTGCTATAGTTAGCTCAGCCCCAACCAAGAATCCCCACGGAATTCCAAGAATTTTTTTTATACGTTCGTTCCAACCATTAATCCTCTTTTCGAGATTCATGGATATTGACTCAACCGAACGAACTTCTAAGACTTGTTCCACTTTTGGCAGACCTTGCGTTATATCACCAGACCTCGATTTTTCATATATAAATGTAACTAGGGTATCCCCTTCATAAATGATTTCTCCATAATGCCCATGAACTGTTGCTCCTGGGGTAGCTAAACAGGGCTTAGCCGATCTTATTACTACTGAATCAAATTGAACAATTATAATTTGACCCGGTTTTAAGTGCAGTCCATTTTTTTTTATACATATATTTTCACAAATAAATTGTCCAAGACGCATTTTTGTAGATGTCTCCTCACAAAAATTGTAATGAAGAAAATCCCAATGCAAATTGAATGGATTCAAAATTTTATTACTACAAAAATTGGGATTATAAATTATTCCATTTTCATCCATTAAATAATATTGATATTTAAGGACTTGACAGGTTTGTTTTAAATTGTCCAGTTGTAAATAATTATTTACCAAGATCTGATTATGAGTTATTAAATGGTAAAAAAAAAAAAAATTCGCAAAATTAAGGACTGTTCCTAAAGGACCGAATGAATTCTTAATTAGAATTAAGCGATCTTTTTTAATGGATTTTTTAGGATATTTTACACCGTTGAGTGTGAATGGACCCATTCGAAAACAATTGGATGATGACAAAATTATAAAAGACTGACATTCCTTATTTTTACCCACCAACATACGAACAGTTCCTTGATTTGGGTTAAATGCTTGTTGAAGTTTGGGCTTTGAATCAATGGAAAAAAACGGATTCATATTGGTATACTTTAAGCCATCATCAGAAAAAGGGGGGGGATTCTTTCTTTTACCGATATACGAAAGAGCCGTATTCACTAAACCGATCTTTAGGAAATATCTAATTATACCATTTGTCCTTACTTCAACAAATGAAGCACGGGCCTCTTCGATAGAAGAATCTTTTTTGTCTTGGTTCCAATTCAATACTAAACAAGTACGTACTAATTGAATACTTGTGTCATAAATTCCCCGGGTGACTTTGCCATTTCCATAAAGGATATAATTGAAAACTCGAAGTTGCACATTACCCCTTTCTTGCAACAGATCCTGAGGGAAAAGTGTTGCTAAATTGATACCGTCCGTGATTTCATATGTGACTACGGGTCGAACCAAAACAAAATACTTTTTCTTAGTAGGGGTGATCCGTTGAACATAGAGCCAATTTTTTAAATTTTTTGATTCCTTGTAATTTGTCTTTCCTGGTGGTATCAAAATGCCGCTGTGTCGGGATATATTATCTGTTTCCCCAGGAAAATAGATATCTCCAGAAAAAATTTTAAGTTCAATCTTTTTTTTTTTTCTCTCCACCCGAACCACTCCGCCTACGCGGCTTCTTGTATTTAAAGTAATTTTTGTATCTACTCCAATGATACTATTGTTCCGTACCATTATCGAAGAAGATCCGGGTAAAATATGTACTTCCTGGGAAATGAAAAAAAACCGATCGACTTTCATTTGGTATTTTGGTCGAAATTCTTTGACTCCTCGATACTCAATCAAGTCCTCGTTTTTAACGCTGGAATGCATTTCTATAGTCTCATATTTAGTAATTCCCGAACTCTTTGTTCGGTATCGAGGATCATTGAAATAAGTAAAAATACTATTTCTACGGAAAATACCATTTGTGGGTATTTCAATCGAGATACCGTTGGAAAGGGACATTAATCCTTTTTCTCGTTCTTGACTCAATTGAAATTGAAATGGAATGATTAATCTATTTTTTCGCCTCTTTGCCAATAAATCGGAGTTTTTTGCAGGATATATGTGATTACAATGACCTATCCCATTAAGTTCTGAATAATTCGGACTCCTATGTTCTTTTTTACTAGATTTTTTAATATAAGGATCCAAAAATTTATTTTGTACTTGATCATTAGTCATTGATAAGTTAAAAATTATTTGTTCGAAAGAAAGAGAATTCCCGGTTGTTTGATCTTGATCCTTGTGGAGTGAAAAGGAGACTACACTGGATCTGTATGGTCTTCCCGACAATATCCATAAACGGCTTGCTTTTGGTAAGAGATGAACATTACCATATGTAAATTCGGGTGCATGATACACATCGGTACTCCAGTGCATTTCTCCTTCTGAATCAGAATAAATATGTTTTCGAACTTTTTCCTTAAAATTCAGAGTTGATGCCCCCGCACGAATTTCAGCAATAACTTGTTCGGATTCAACATATTGATCATTTTGAACTAAAAGAAAACTTTTTGGAGGAATATTCACATTATGTAGACTATCTTCACTTTCAATAGTGACATACAAGTCTATATAACATAGAAAGGCAGGGTGTCCATGACGTGTACGTGTGGGATGCACCAACTCCTCATTAAATTTAATTTTGCCATTATAAGGAGCTCGTACATGTTCTGCAGTACCCCCTGTGAATACTCCGCCCGTATGAAAAGTTCTTAATGTTAGTTGAGTACCGGGTTCCCCAATGGATTGACCTGCAATAATACCTACAGCTTCTCCTAATTCGACCAGGTCGCCGTGAGTAGGACTTCGGCCATAACATAATCGACAAATCCAAGACGTACTCCTACAAGTAAAAGGAGTTCGAATGGCTATTGGTTGGGTTCGAAAGGTTATGAATCTATTTACAAGCCCAACCCCGATATCTTGATTGCGAGTCGCAATGCATCGCGAACCCAGATATATATCGTCTGCTAATACGCGACCTATTAATATTTGGGTAAAAATTCTTTCCGGCATACTGCCGTTTCTAGGACTTACAGAAATACCCCGAATGGTGCCACAATCTGTCCTACGTACAACAATATGTTGAACTACTTCGACAAGCCTGCGCGTAAGATATCCTGCATCTGATGTTCGTACAGCGGTATCCACAACCCCTTTGCGGGCTCCGTAGCAAGAAATTATATATTCTGTTAAAGAGAGTCCTTCGCGTAAATTGCTTTGAATAGGTAAATCAATCATTTGTCCTTGTGGATCGGACATTAATCCTCTCATACCTACTAATTGATGTACTTGAGACACATTTCCTCTAGCTCCCGAAAAAGACATTATATGGACTGGATTATAAGGGTCAGTCATCCTAAAATTAGGATTCATTTCTTGTCGCAAATATTCACTTGTAGAATACCATATCTCGATGGATTGGCGTAATTTTTCTACTGCATGGACATTTCCATAATGATGGTGTTTTTCTAAAATCAAACTTTGCTGTTCAGCATCTTGAACTAGCCATCCCTTAGAAGGTATTGTTAAAAGATCATCAATTCCTAATGAAATGGATGTAGCAGTGGCTTGCTGGAAACCCAGAGTCTTTACTTGATCCAGTATGTGTGCTGTATATGCCATTCCAAAGTGATCTATTAATCTGCTAATAAGTCGTTTCATGGCAGTTCCATCTATCGATTTATTGTGAAAGACCAAATTGGCCCGTTCTGCCATAAGTACCTCCGTATTCCGCTTAAGTAGAATTACACAATGAATGGTTTTGAGTTAATGATTAGAAAACTTCCTTTTCTGAATCTTAATTCACCTAAAAATTGATGAATTGTGATCCTAGTTGAACCCAAAAGACTCGAATTACACGGATATCATAGAATTACTTAAGTATGGTCTTACCATATGAGCAGGCTCGAGAAAATCCTTGTATAGCTTCTTCAATCTCTCGATAAAGATAAATATGACCAACAGTAGTTCGAATATATACAAAAATAATTTCTTTTTTTATATTTCTTATTATTAGATAGTGTGCATAAATCTCATGATAGGTGCCCAAGGATTCATAG